TTTTACCTTGGAAAATAATACAGTTACCTCATGGGGAGTTAGCCGCACCCACGAATGATATAAATACTACTGTTGCTTTAGCTTTACCGACGTCAGTAGCATATTTCTATGCGGGGCTTACAAAAAAAGGATTGGGTTATTTCGGTAAATACATTCAACCAACCCCAATCCTTTTACCTATTAATATCTTAGAAGATTTCACAAAACCCTTATCACTTAGCTTTCGACTTTTTGGGAATATATTGGCTGATGAATTAGTAGTTGTTGTTCTTGTTTCTTTAGTACCTTCAGTGGTTCCGATACCTGTCATGTTCCTTGGATTATTTACAAGTGGTATTCAAGCGCTTATTTTTGCAACTTTAGCCGCGGCTTATATAGGGGAGTCCATGGAGGGTCATCATTGACTAGCTTTTAATCTTTTTTTTTAGTTTATCTCAGCGCAACGTGTGGGCAATTCAGAAAAACTATTTTTGAACATAATATATACAAATAGAGTAGATATGATCTAGAGTAGTAGTAAAAAAATGACGATATTATGGATATGTAATAGTCAAAAAGGAAAGAGAGCTAAAAGATCTTTTTCCCAGGATTCCCTCTTGGTCAATTTATATCATACCCTTTGAATATTTAATATTCTATTTTTATTTGTTCAGTCAATCACAATATGACAATTCATAATTTGGATTTGATTTTGTATAAGAATTGTTACGTTATCTGGTTTTGACACGCTATTAATAAAAAAAAACACTGTTCTATAGAACTATGTACCATTTCATTTGAGTTTCAAGGATTGATTGGCAAAAATTTGAATTAATTGCACGCAATTAGATATAAAATCTTGATATTGTAGTGATATTTAATGAGTCAATTCGTCTATTTGTAGTCATGCGGGAAAAAGTAAACAAATAAATTCTAACCTTCCTAAAAGATGGGTTAGGGAAGTATATGTAATGGCTATAAAACAACTCTTATGTATCTTTCAAAGAATAATTATAGAATTGGGTTGAATATAAATAAAAGAAGGAAATGATTGGTTTACGTTATGGAAGAAACACATGTATATGTGATATTAGATATTTACTAGTTATATATGAACGATCCATATATCTTTTTTTTTTCTTTTCCCGCCACACCGTGAATTTTTATGGGGCTTCCACTTCCAATAGAAATTATAAATATAAAATCAAGTCCTTCTGTTTCGTCTGGGACGAATGAATAAACAGACGAAGGCCGGCATATAGATAGAAGAGAAGGTGAAGAATGAAAAAGCGGTTCGGAACAAAGAAACGGAAGAACTAGAACCTTATGGATTGATAAAAACTCCATGGATAGTAATGAAAAACGAGATATCAAAGTAGTTCTGAAAATTCAATATAATTTTATTATTACTTGAATTTTCATTCAATTCATAGGTCTTAGTTATTTTGACCGGCTTGATCTTAGTAATGGACGAACTGGATGGAAGGAATAATAATTCATTGTCATTGGTTGATTGTATCATTAACCATTTCTTTATTTTTTTGCAAGGAGCTTACCATGAATCCACTGATTTCTGCCGCTTCCGTTATTGCTGCTGGATTGGCCGTAGGGCTGGCTTCTATTGGACCTGGAGTTGGTCAAGGTACTGCTGCGGGCCAAGCCGTCGAAGGTATCGCGAGACAACCAGAGGCAGAGGGTAAAATACGAGGTACTTTATTGCTTAGTCTGGCTTTTATGGAAGCTTTAACAATTTATGGACTGGTCGTGGCATTAGCACTTTTATTTGCAAATCCTTTTGTTTAGTTTCATCCTAGAAATGTGAAATTCTTTTTTTCTTATTTTATTACCTCGGTCTTGGGTCTTGTCGCTTGCTTTTTCGAATGATATCAAGAGTTCACTCCTACAATAACTGTCAATTATTCATTGAGACAATACTCCGGAGAAGGACTAATTGAATTTGCGGATCAGGATTAAATCGGCAGATCCACTCGCTTTCATCCTTCCCGTTCTTAGTCCAAGGGAAACCCCTTATTTTTGTTTTTAGGAAGCGTTGCAACAAATGAGGTATTTCGCAATTGACACGGGGCATGGGACTTAATACTAAGCAAATGTAAGTCTTTTCTTATTGAGACCTTGAGTTGAATTGAAATAAGAAAAAAAAAAAGAAATACGAATTGAAATCATTAAAAAATTCAATATATATATTGAAGACGGAGAACGGAAATAAAAAAAAAAAGGGCAAAGTAATACAAGCTCTGTTCAACGAGTCCTATCTATAAGAGGAGATCATATGAAAAATGTAACCGATTCTTTCGTTTCCCTGGGTCACTGGCCATCCGCCGGGAGTTTCGGATTTAATACCGATATTTTAGCAACAAATCCAATAAATCTAAGTGTAGTACTTGGTGTATTGATCTTTTTTGGAAAGGGAGTGTGTGCGAGTTGTTTATTTCAATAAAAGGCTGGATCCAACCAGCTGCGCTTTTTTGTTTTTTCTTTATAACTGGGAAATAAAGGTGCA